ATAATATATAAATCATCGGTAAAGCGGATAGCGGGAATCGAACCCGCATCATTAGCTTGGAAGGCTGAGGGTTATAGTCGACGTCGATTCTAAATTATGTTAACGTCTCTAATTCAAAACCGAACATGAAATTTTGGTTTCATTCGGCTCCTTTATGGAAGATCTGGGAATTTACCCAGATCTAATACTGAACGAAATTATAAAAAAAATTCGACCCATAACATCTATGTCAGCTTTTTGTCTAAATGCATTCAAAACGACTTGCTTTTTAGATGATCCCCTTAGAATAGAGGGTTTCTAACAATCTTTCTAGTTACTTCGTTCTTTATTTATATTTTGAAAGAATCCTGAGGAAAAGGTTTTTGTTTCTACCCGAACTAAAATAAAACCATATTTCGATGTTTTTAGTAAACAAAAGTCATCATTTAATAGCTATTTTGCTTCAATCTCTTATCTTCACATCAAGTAATTGAAGATTGAGTTACGATTAGAAATCCGCTATATTCATCCATAGATCTTTTAATCATACTCATTCAATTGGTTACAAAATTTATGTTTCGCAATTTAAGAATCCAATCTTTACATTTTTTAATTAATCTTTAGATATACAAATTACGAGAATGTATCTTTTTCCTCGAATCTTTGAGATGAGAAGTAGAGGTAAAGGATTTTATTATATCCTTACATAATAAGAAAAAAAGTTTTTGATCGAAATAGAAGTCAAATCGAACGACCCCCTTAAAACGATTATATAAGGGGGGGTTGTTAATAGAACGAATCGCACTTTTACCACTAAACTATATCCGCTGCAATTATTATAATATAAAATAGAAATACTTTTTGTCGAACAAGGGAATTGGACGTAAGTCGGATAGGATCAGAAAATAATCGTGAACATCACATTAGACTTTTTTCATCAGGGAATTTCAGGAGATTAGGAATTGATTCATTGCAGCAATAAGCCCGGCTAAGGGGCAAACTAGCCGGGCTTATTGCTGATATAAAGTTTATTTATATAATTTATATAATGAATATAGAGAAATAAAGATCTTTTTTCAAGCCTTAACTTTTTTATGTCTAATGTAACATAGTATTGGACCTTTTCAATTGGGAGAGATGGCTGAGTGGACTAAAGCGGTGGATTGCTAATCCGCTGTACGAGTTATTCGTACCGAGGGTTCGAATCCCTCTCTTTCCCTTTCTGTTGATGACTTGATATTTAATTGATCTTTTTCATTTCTTGAACCTTTTTTTTTATAGTCAAAGGTGTGGAGTAATAGTAGATAAAATCCTACGAAAACTTAAAATCAAGCAAGGAAAATAAAAAATCCTTTAATTTATTCTTCACGCCCAGGATTACGTCCTGGATCATTAGACAGGAATCCGAAGATGAAGAGAGAAACAAAGAATATCACTACGGTGTAAACGAAGAGTTTGAGAGTAAGCATTACACAATCTCCAAGATCATTTTTGGTAAAAAAGAGAAAACATTCTCCGTTTTTATAGCACATATCCTATGATTTTTGACACCAAAAAGGTCAGCGGTGTTTCTAGAAATAGACAAAAATTTTCAAAAATTCATTTGTTTTGTAATAAGAGTTCATTACCAATATTTTTTTCATATCCATAATAAAGTATCAGGAGTGTTTTCCTTAATGAAATTATGAATATAGGGTATTTCCCTGGCATTAGAAAAGGACCACTGGGGTGATCCAGATTGATCGTGCCTTCCAAGAATAAAAAATGTTTGAATCGAGAATTTATACTGTAAAACGACTCATATGAATTGTTAGAATTTTTTCTCGAAAAAATACTTTTTCTAGGACAGTATTGAAATATCATCGAAAACTTACAGCAGCTTGCCAAACAAATGCTAAGAGAAAAAAGAATAAAGGTATGACTGGCATAACATCTACGATTGGATTCAAAAAAGCGTAGGCCTCGGGCAATTTGGCAAAGAAAAAACTACTCGAAAAAATCGAATTAAGGGCAGAATGAAGACAGATAAAACTAAAGACATTTTGCATAACAAACATTTTTTATTCTTGGAAATAATTGCATTTTGATTGAGTTTTTAAAATAAAAAAAGATTAAAATGAAAAAAATTAGATCAAAAAATTTCCTCTTTTTCTTTGAACTTGCCCAATCAAAAATCCTTCCATTCTCAAACTCAAAAGACATAGAATTGAGGAATTTCTACTTTGCATACTTTAATTGAATTATCTTTAATGATCAATGAATTTAGTTTCATTCTATATCTACACGTGTCAAAATCCTAGCAACACTTTAATAATTTATTCCAGAGAGATTTTTGGACCAGCAATTGACGAACAACCAATATTTGTTTTATTAGTAGTGTTGAATCGAAATCTAAATGGGGCGTAGCCAAGTGGTAAGGCAACGGGTTTTGGTCCCGCTATTCGGAGGTTCGAATCCTTCCGTCCCAGAAAGAACGTACCCATTTCGTCAGAATAAAGGTTACTTTTTTGAACAATTTTCCATGTACAGAGTGATTGGATCGAATGTGATTCTTTTGTTTCTGAATTGTAATGATTCAGAAACAAAAGAATCACATTTTTCACAAACTAAGTCGAGTTCAAATGGCATGCGGATGTAATAAGTCACTTCAATCTATTTATGATCCAAAAGATGGGAGTAATCAAGAGAAGAGATCCTTTAGATTGAAGTGACTTAGAAAAACCTTACGTCTCTTATTTTTTTCAATGCTGCATTCTGAATTGCAATACAAAATAAAAGCTTCTATATTCCCTATATATCTATTATTCCTTACTTTCTTTTTTAATCATTTAAATGATTAAAAAAAAAGGGAGCATCCAAGTTTTTAATTCTCTCCAAATCCACGAATTCTAAACAAGAAGTGGAGGGGCTTGGTACTTTTTTCATTTATTTATATCAAAAGGATAAAGTCAACTATAAGTTAGGGTAAAATAAAAAAAGAGAATCAAGGATTTAATCTGCTGGACCTGTTTGATTTTGTTTGTACCTAGATATCTTTATCTAGGATCCTGTAAAAGAAGATCTTTTTATGACTCAATACCCATAAAATTTCGGGAGTCGATCGAATGAAAAAATCATGGGTAATGTAAGGTTTCAATTTCAATGTGTCTGATCTCATTAACATCAATCAAAAAAAATCAAGTTGAATATGTAACATATGTCGTAGATTCTTTGAGCTCCATTAGAAATTTGAACCTTAATTTTAGGCATTTCTAGTTTGGTTCTAATCAATATTGGAATTTTATGTAACGATTGAGACGGGGATTTTTTCATTATCTATAGGATCTCATTTTTCATCACGACTTTATTTGTGAAAAAATGACAGAATTTGTGAAAAGATTACAGAGAAAGATTGCTGAACTTCAAGAAGTCAAACAAAAAAAGTAATAAAAGAAATGTTTATATACTTTTTGTATTGTTATCGTATTTGTATGCTTGTTCTATTTCTTCATTCATCGGCCGTCGTGTTTCTATATTTTTGTGAAAAAGGTTTGTGATATCTTCAATTTTCAAATCGAATCTTTATTCTATGAATTTAATAAATATTCTATGAATTTAATAAATCGATCTTTTTAGTGAGAGTTATTTTTAGTGAGAATTGTTGTCTATCTGATCAATAAATCCCCATTTCTTTTCTTTTTTCCGATTCTTATTTTATCAAGCAGATGAAAGACTAACGACCTAAATCTTTCTTACATCCGTCTTTATCTATTCTGTGAAAACGAAAATTTTTTTTTGATCTTAATTAATGATTCAATTTGCAAATAAACTGGATCTATCTCTCTTTGTATGATCAAATGTGGTCTTTCTTGTCAAATGATTCAAATAATGCTGTCGAAGTAGTCAATTTTTCAATGAAATTGAATATTGAATGAAGTCCTTGATTCGAATCTGTAAGGTTGATGAATCTGTCTTATCAAATCTAAGATAAATATTCAAAAATTTCATTCTAAATAAACACGAATATTTTAATAGAATGAAATTTTTGAATAAGAAATAATCAAAGGGTCAAAATTTTCTTGCTGAGACTTATTCAGAAAAATATCCGACTATCCCTTATATTATATAGATAGAATAGATATCGAAAATCAGTATAGATTTTTATGTATTGGTTACTAGTTAAAATGACTATTCATGATTCCATAATGGAATCAATTTCATATCGGTTTCAAAAATGAGAGGAATGTTATGGTAAAACTTCGTTTGAAACGATGTGGTAGAAAGCAACGTGCGACTTGAATGAAGGACATAATTAGCCGTGGATTCTTTATTTTATATCCACCATTTTATATTATAGGAATAATGAAATGCTCTTAGCTCGACATCGTTTGTTCTTCTTCACTAACAATAACCCTACCATATTGTAGGGTTGTAATGTAAATAGTACATGATGGAGCTCGAGTAGAAAGTATTCATTTTTCTCGGGGGTAAAGATCTAGGGTTAGTGCCAATCAATAAGTTGTTCCAACTTCGTAAAATATATAATTTAAATATCAATCGAAAGGGTCCAATTCAATAAACTTTCAAATACAAAAAGTAAATATTGTTGGACTTGATAAAAATCTTTAGATCATAAATATCACGCAAGAATCAACCCGTTAGTATGATTCGAATATATTGTTATCAATCGCAAAAGAAAGGTCTTGCTGCCATTTTGATGAAAGGATTCAGGAGCGCCGAAGTAATTAATGTCTAAACCTAATGATTCAAAGCAAAGATAAAAGATCCTGAAACAAGGAAAGTCCGTTTCTTTTGTCTCGTTTATTAGAATCAATTTGGATTTACTCGAATATCCAGTCCAGTTGTTGAGACAAAAGAAACGGGTTTGAGACCACTCAAAAAAGGAAATGCCTAAAAATTTCCCGCTTTGAGCGATTTGGAAGTGATCATACTTGAGTTATGAGTATGAATTTGTTCTTTTTCAAAAAGAACAAATTCATGATCTAATCGATTTAATGATTTTATGAACCTTTTTGATATTCTAATTATAGACATCTTCTAATCATTTTTTCTTGAGCCGTATGAGGAAAAAACTTCCTATACGTTTCTATGGGGTATTGCGCATACATCTATCCCAATGAACCATCTATCGAATCGTTGCAATTGATGTTCGATCCCGAAGAGAAGGAAGATATATTCTCAAAGTGGGTTTTTATGATCCGATAAAAAAGAAAACTTATTTAAATATTCCTGCTATTCTAAAATTCCTTCAAAAAGGTGCTCAACCTACTGGAACAGTTCATTATTTTTTAAAGAAGGAGGAGGTTTTGAAGGATATCCTCGTAATGAAATGAAATTAATGAAATACAAAAAAGACAGTAGGGTCAGTCAATGTTTATTCTTTTATCATCGACACTTGATTTGTATCTATTAGATTAGATATGGAGTGCCAATCCAACACGAGTCCTTCTTTCTTTTTTCTCAACAGGGTGGATATCTCTTATTGACAACAGTATATCGAACACATATAATTCGATCATGAATAAATGGATTTATTTCCGTTCCATAGATTTGGTTTTTTACTTTATACTTAAAAAAATGGATTGATTGTTCGCTGTGATACAAGAAGATTCTTTATTGGATTACAAAAATGCAAAATATAACATAAAATTAATAGGCGGTCTATATCTATCAAAAATGTTTTACATTATCTATTTGATAATCTCTTTATTTTGATCGGATCTTTTGATGTTCAGAATCGATTAGAAAATTTTTTTTAGTAGAGTTCTTGCTAGTTCATGTTTTAATCGTATATCATCCAATCTGTTTCTTTTGATTTTATCTATACACATCCTTACTTAACTTTTTTTGGGTTGCTAACTCAACGGTAGAGTACTCGGCTTTTAAGTGCGGCTAAAATCTTTTACATATTTGGATGAAGCAAGAGATTCGTCCATACCATCGGTATTGTTTGTAAGACCACGACTGATCCTGAAAGGGAATGAATGGAAAAAATAGCATGTCGTATGAGAATTCAAAGAATTTGAAATTGAGTCGAGTGAATAATAAATGGGTAGAGTCCTATAGCTCCAATTAATTATAAAAAAAGAAAAAGCAACGAGCTTTTGTTCTTCATTATTATGGAATGATTACCTAATCGAATTTTATGTTAAAAAATATTAGTGCCTGGCGCGGTAAAGTCTTATCTCATGAGTGGGAGTTGATTGTCTATTTTTTTATGAATCCTAAATATTCTCTATTCCATAATGGAATGGAGATGAATATGTAGAAGAAGGAGCATATTGATAAAGAGACTTTTTTTCTAAAATCAGAAGAGTGATGGGGTTGAAAAAATAAAGGATTTGAACCATCTTGTTATCCTATAATAACATTTATATATGAATCCCGAGGTATCTTTTCTTTATTTTACAATAATACCTTGTTTAAACTGTATCGCACTATGTATTATAAAAATTTATGTATTATAAAAATTGATGACTCAAAAAAAATCCTCTACTTTGGTTCAAATAAAATGGTTCAAATAAAATGGTTCAAATGGAGGAATTCCAAAGATATTTAGAACGAGATAGATATCATAGATATCGGCAACATGACTTTTTATATCCACTTATCTTTCAAGAGTATATTTATGCACTTACTCATGATCGTGGTTTAACTAGATCAATTATGTTCGAAAAAGTAGGTTCTGACAATCAATTCAGTTTACTAATTGTGAAACGTTTAATTACTCGAATGTATCAACAGAAGAATTTGCTTATTTCCGCTAATTATTCTAACAAAAATCCATTTTTCAGGCATAACAAAAATTTCTATTTTCAAATGATACCAGAGGGATTTGCAGTCATTGTGGAAATTCAATTTTCCCTACGCTTAGTATCTTCTGTAGAAGCGAAAAAAAGAGAGGAATCCCATCATTTACGATCAATTCATTCAATATTTCCTTTTTTAGAGGACAAATTCTCCCATTTAAATTATGTGTCAAATATACTTATACCCTATCCTGTCCATCTGGAAATCTTGGTTCAAAATCTTCGTTATTGGGTGAAAGATGCCTCTTTTTTGCATTTTGTACGATTCTTTTTTTTTCACGAGAATCGTAATTGGAATCGTTTTCTTTCTCCAAATACATCCATTTCCATCCTTTCAACAAAAAATAAAAGATTGCTCTTGTTCCTATATAATTCTCATGTCTGTGAATACGAATCCATTTTCGTTTTTCTCCGTAACCAATCTGGTCATTTACGATCAACATTTTTTAGAACCCTTCTTGAGCGAATATATTTCTATGGAAAAATAGAACATCTCGTGGGTGTCTTTACTAATAAGGATTTTCATCAGACCATTCTATGGTTGTTTAAGGATCCTTTCATGCATTATGTTAGGTATCAAGGAAAATCCATTCTGGCTTCAAAAAGGACGCCTATTCTTCTGATGAATAAATGGAAATATTACCTTGCCAATTTCTGGCAATGTCGTTTTTATGTCTGGTCTCAACCAGGAAGGATCCATATAAACCAATTA